TGAGATACAGAGGAATAGGCTATTCTTTTTTTTAAATTACGTTGGCCGGGAGATGTTGAAGCTGCATAGATTATTTGTATTGTGCCTACTATCACTAACCAAGGAGAAAATATAGAATGAGCATGATGTAATAATTCCATATTAATCCGAACTAATCCATACGCTCCCATTTTTAATAAGATTCCGGCTAGAAGCATACAAGTACTGTAATGTGCTTCTCCATGGGTATCTGGTAACCATGTATGTAGGGGTATAATCGGCGATTTTACAGCAAAAGCAATAAAAAATCCAATATAGAATATTATTTCCAAGGCCAGAGGATACCGCTGATTAACTGATGTTTCAAAATTTAATGTTGGTTCATTCGAACCATATAAACCGACACCAAGAACTCCCATTAAGAGAAAAACGGAACCTCCCGCCGTGTACAAAATAAATTTTGTAGCCGAGTACAGACGTTTCTTTCCTCCCCACATAGATAGAAGGAGATAAACCGGAATGAGTTCTAACTCCCACATGATGAAAAAAAGTAAAAGGTCCCGAGCAGAAAATGATCCTATTTGACCGCTGTACATTGCTAACATCAGGAAATGGAAGAATCGAGAATCTCGAGTAACTGGCCGAGCCGCTAAAGTAGCTAAAGTAGTGATGAATCCCGTTAGTAAAATGAGTCCTATAGAAAGTCCGTCTATTCCTAATCTCCAATGGAAATCAAAAAAATGGATCCAGTTATAGTCCTCCACTAATTGGATTAATGGATCGTCCGATTGGAAATGATAACAGAATGCATAAGTTGTTAGAAGAAGTTCTAAAACGCATATACATATAGTATACCACCTAATTACCTTATTCCCTCTATGGGGAAGAAAGCAAATTAAGGAACCCGCAGATATTGGCAAAACTACAATTATTGTTAACCAAGGAAAATAATTCGTGATAAAGACAAGATACACTTGGACCAGAAAAACCCGTGCTCGAAAAAAAAAAAGAAAAATATGTGATTTTTGAGCACGGGTTTTGTCGGTAAAAAAAATCAAATGGATTCCAGTAGAGTTTTTTGAAACATATCAATAAGCTAGACCCATGCTGCGAGTTGTTTCATGCCATAAATAAACTCGAACACTCAAGAAATCCGTTGGACAGGCAGATTCGCATCTCTTACAACCGACACAGTCCTCTGTTCTTGGAGCGGAAGCAATTTGTTTAGCTTTACATCCATCCCAAGGTATCATTTCTAATACATCGGTGGGGCAGGCTCGGACACATTGAGTACATCCTATACATGTATCATAAATTTTTACTGAATGTGACATTGGATCTATACATTTTTGAACGTCATAAATTTTCGATCTAGTTCTAGGAAACTTAGAAATGAATCATATAGTTAGATACCAGACGAATCAATGAGTTACTAGTCAGAATTTTTTTGAATCAATCGACTTCTGGATTGGGTTATAAGAGAGGTCCAAAATACTTTGATTTCTTATCTTTGTGCAAAGATTATCATCCCTTATGTGGCAGGTATGCTTATTTGAATTGATTTATGAATATTAGAATTTATATGATTAATACTACTTATTCAACAAATTCGATTGATTAATACGAGTTGATTTTCTATTACGATAAATTGATGAAACAATAGCTAGTCCAATAGCTGCTTCAGCGGCCGCAATAGCTATAACAAAAATGGAAAAAATGGCTCCTTTTAATTGTCGACTATCAAAAAAATCAGAAAATATTACAAAATTGATATTAACTGCATTCAATATAAGTTCAAGACACATAAGGGCCCTAACCATATTTCGACTCGTGATCAATCCATAGAGACCGACAGAAAATAAATAGGCACTCAAAACAAGTACATGTTCGAGCATCATTAACTAACTCCTTATCAATCTCGATTCATTTCAATATGAACAACAATTCAACCGATTCGATTAAATCGAATATAACAAGTACGGAACAAACGAATATATTGGTAATAGATCGAACTAAAGTCTTTTTATTTTATATACGAATTCAAATAGAATGGAAGGGAAATGAATGTGCTAACCCGGAACAAAGTTTGATTTGGATTCCCCGTTCAAAAGATTTCTTATTGACGAGCTACAGCAATTGCACCTATTAACGAAACTAAAAGAATTATTGAAATGAGTTCAAATGGAAGAAAAAAATCTGTTGATAAATGAATCCCAATTTGTTGACTATTACTTATCAAATCTTGCTCTATAATTTGGCTTGATTTTGTAGTCCAAAGAATCCCGTACCACGACGTATCTGGAATAGTAGTAATTAGTGAAACAAAAAGACTTGTACAAACCATCGCAGTAAGCCCATCCCCAACGGCCAAAAGATGAAAATCCTTGTAATATTCTGAACCCTTCATAAACATCACAGCAAAAATGATTAAAACATTTATGGCTCCTACGTAAATAAGGAGCTGCGCAGCAGCGACAAAATAGGAATTCGATAGAATATAGAATAAGGATATACAAACAAGAACCAATCCCAACGAAAAGGCAGAATAAATTGGATTGGGAAGTAACACCACTCCTAGACCTCCTAATATAAAACCCAATCCCAGAAAGACTAAAAGAAAATCATGTATTGGTCCAGGTAAATCCATTATATATAAAAAAAGATAAATAAATCGAAATCTTTCATAACTTTATTGACCCGGCCAGGAAAAAAGAAGTCATTCTATTATTTTTTTAGGATACGTTTTTTATTTTTGAATTTGAATTGAATGAAATTCTAATAGATGTGGATTGGTATAGTTATTGGACCAACCTTTATCCGAAAGGGTAGTTTGAAACTATCTATTTTGAAATTTTTAATAGAATATAGAAAAGGATTTTCAATCCAAATTAAACCACGATTCTCACCAACTAATCAATAGTGTAGATTTGTAGTTATTCACCAAGCAAAAAACCTCATTCTTTTAGATCAAAACGGAGTCTTATTAATTGGGAATTATTCTTGAAGCAAGCTTTTTTTATTTCAGTTCAAGCAAATTCAAAATTGTTCGAATTGTGTAATCGTCGATTACTGACATTGGTAACCGACCCAAAGCAATTTGATTATAATTCAATTCGTGACGATCATACACAGAAAGTTCATATTCTTCAGTCATTGATAAACAATTTGTTGGACAATACTCAATGCAATTACCACAAAATATACAGATTCCAAAATCAATACTGTAATTAAGCAATCGTTTCTTTCGAATATCCGTTTCCAATTTCCAATCAACAATGGGTAGATCTATAGGACATACGCGAACACATACTTCACAAGCAATGCACTTATCAAATTCAAAATGGATTCGGCCGCGGAAACGCTCTGATGTGATCAATTTTTCGTAGGGGTATTGAATAGTTACGGGTAAACGATTCGCGTGCAATAAAGTAATCGTGAAACTTTGACCAATGTATCTGGCAGCTCGTACTGTTTGTTGACCATAATTCACGAACTCAGTTATCATAGAGAACATATCGTGAATATCTATAAATAAATAATTTAATGCTTGTTTCTTTCTCTTGTTTGAGACAAGTCGTGAATATAAAATATCGTATTCCTTTACAGTGAAAGAAGTTGAGAAGAGGTTGTTAATAATAGATTACCTAGAGAAATAGGTAAAAGAAATTTCCACCCGAGATTTAATAGTTGGTCCATTCTTAACCTCGGCAAAGTCCACCTTGTTATGATAGGAATGAACAAGAACAAATAAGTCTTAGCTAATGTAATAAAGATACCCATTATTGTTCCAAAGACTCTACTCTCTTTATTTATTTCAAAAAGCTGAGGAACTAATATGTACGGAATGGAAAGATTCCAACCCCCCAAGTAAAGAACTGTTACAAATAATGAAGAAACTAAGAGATTCAAATACGAAGCAACATAAAATAAACCAAATTTGATGCCTGAATATTCGGTTTGATAACCTGCTACCAATTCTTCTTCTGCTTCTGGTAAATCAAAAGGTAATCTCTCACATTCGGCTAGGGAAGAAATTAGAAAAACGATAAACCCTATAGGTTGACGCCACAAATTCCATCCCCAAAAACCATATTTTGATTGGGCTTCAACTACATCAACTGTACTTGAACTGTTAGATAATCATAGTCGATGATAACATCACTGTCCCCATTGCTATTACAGAACCGTACATGAGATTTTCACCTCATACGGCTCCTCAAGGGTCACAAATAAATCTAAGGACCGGTTCGCTATTATTTATCTTGTTCGCTTTTATTTATCTTGATATCTTCGTAGGATAGGTAGAGTCAAAATCTACCATAAGGTGTCCCGAATTAGACAATGGAATTCTGTCTGCTATATTTAAAATAAAGTGCTTCGGAATTGATCTTATCTTTTAAGAATTCAAATTTTTCTTTGTTGAGGAATAACTTAAGCTTTCAATAAAATCTTTCTTGTAGCAATATCAATAGATATTTCAACCTGGCATTTTCGATTACGAAAAACAATTAGGTATTACATTAGTTCATGAATCATGACAAGAATTCTATTTCTCTAAATAGAGGAAAGAATAAAAAAGATCTCTTTCTTTCTAGTGCAATTATATTCTTTCTAGTTTCTTTTTTTCGTTCCTATTCTCCTTTCTCAGAAAAAGGGACTTTAAACTTAAACAAAGTAAAGGATTACTTCGTTCTTGATAGTTATTTACTTAATCGGTGGATAGGAGGATACTCTGGATCGGAATCGGGGGAGTACTTCTTCATCATTTCTACCAACTTAAAGTTCCAATTAGAATTCCTTTTATGTACAGAAAAATCCTGTTGAATAACTTACATAATCTCTATTACGAATCCTTTGTGTACCTTGGTGTTCCTAACTATCCACCTCTTTTGCGAATCCGCCGTTAGGGTAATACATGTATGGTAATAGATAGTAAAAAACCCATATAGTTGATCTTGTGCACCCGCTTCAAGCTATGATCACTAATTAACCAATCTTGGGGTAAACAGCTTCTAATGTTTATGTTTACTTTCACTTCACTCTTGTACATAGAAAATGAGATTCAATCTTTTTACTGCAAATTTAGAAGCTGTTTCTTTCACTCATATAACTATCTGGTTTAGTTCATCAACCCGAATGATGAATCAAAAAGAAAAATATATATTCAACTCAGCAAAGGCCCTTTCTAGAAAGAAAAGAAGTAGGGTCAATTTTATGTCTCAACGAATCACACGTAGAGATATTGATAACACACATAGAGTTAATGGGATTTCATAACTAATTGATTGAGCAGCAGCTCGTAAACCGCCTAAAAAGGAATATTTATTATTTGATCCATATCCTGACATAAGAAGTCCAATGGGAGCAATACTTGAAATTGAAATCCATAAAAAAACACCGATACTGAGATCAGCTAGAACAAGATGATAGCCAAAAGGAATTACTAAATAACTTAGTAGAATCGATATGACTGCGATGGATGGTCCGATACTGAATAAACGAATATCTCCTCGAGATGGCAGAAGATTCTCTTTGAAAAGTAATTTTGTACCATCTGCTAGAGCTTGAAGAATTCCAAAAGGACCGGCGTATTCAGGTCCAATACGTTGTTGTATCCCTGCAGATATTTCTCTTTCTAACCAAACAATTACTAGTACACCTATTGTGATTCCTAATACAAGACTGAAAATAGGAACAAGCATCCATATGATCCCATCGACTTCTTTTAAGGATTCCAATCTCGAAAAAGAATTGATAGCTTGTACTTCTGTTGTATCAATTATCATTTTAACGATCAACTTCTCCCATAATGATATCTATGCTACCTAATATCGTCATAATATCAGCCAATTTCATTCTTTTAACTAGCTGAGGAAGAATTTGCAAATTGATAAAACCCGGTGGTCGGATTTTCCATCTCCAAGGAAAAACACTCTTATCTCCTATCAGAAAAATTCCCAACTCTCCTTTTGGGGCTTCAACTCTCACATAAAGTTCTTGCTTCGACAATTCAAAAGTCGGAGAAGGTTTTTTACTAATAAATCGATAGTCAAAATCATTCCATTTTGGATCTCTTAGTGTATCAAAGCGTCGGATTTCTAAATTCTCATAGGGCCCCCCCGGAATTCCTTCTAGAGCCTGTTGAATCATTTTTATGGATTCTGCCATTTCATTGATTCGTACTAAATAACGAGCTAATGAATCCCCCTCTTTTTGCCATTGGACTTCCCAATCGAACTCGTCGTAACACTCATACTGATCAACTTTACGAAGATCCCATTGTATTCCGGAAGCTCGTAGCATTGGTCCCGATAAACCCCAATTTATTGCCTCCTTTCCGCCAATAATGCCTACTCCTTCAACTCGTTTTAAAAAAATAGGATTGCGTGTAATAAGATTTTGATATTCAGCAACCTCTGTTAAAAAATAATCGCAAAAATCCAAACATTTATCTATCCATCCATGGGGTAAATCAGCAGCTACCCCTCCGATACGAAAAAAATTATGCATCATTCGCATACCGGTGGCAGCTTCGAATAGGTCATATATCAATTCTCTTTCTCGAAAAATATAGAAGAAAGGGGTCTGTGCCCCAATATCTGCCATAAAAGGGCCGAGCCATAACAAATGCGAAGCTATACGACTTAACTCCAGCATAATGACTCTGATATAGCTGGCCCTTTTAGGTACTTGAATATTGCCTAACTGCTCCGGTGCATTTACAGTTATTGCTTCTGTGAACATAGTAGCTAAATAATCCCAACGTGTTACATAAGGCAAATATTGTATAATTGTTCGGTTTTCCGCAATTTTTTCCATACCTCTATGTAAATAACCCAATACTGGTTCACAGTCAATAACATCTTCTCCATCTAGAGTAACAATGAGTCGAAGAACACCATGCATTGATGGGTGGTGAGGACCCATATTGACTATCATGAGGTCTTTTCTTGTAACTGGCGTAGTCATAGGTTTTTTCCCGATTCATTCTTCCATGAATTACTGAAAGCGAAAAGAAGTTCATTACAATTGAAGCGAATAATTCAAACCAACTCTTCAAATTAATCAGCTTTTGTTTTTTGTTTCTCGAATATTCAACTGACCAATTAATTCTTTATAACGTATTCTGTTTTTGTTTGACAAATAAGTCAGCAGCCGTTGACGTTTTCCCAGAATTTTTAGCAGGCCTCTCTGAGACGAATAGTCCTTTTTGTGCAATTTCAAATGTAAAGTAAGTTTCCGTATCTTATTGGTGAAATTAACTACTTGAAATTCAGCGGATCCTCTGTTTTCTTTGTTTTCCTCTTGCAAAATAATTGAAACGAATGCATCTTTTAGCATAAAAGAATTTCCCCCTCCCCCTTTTACAGAACAGATATGAATTTGATTGATCAGTAATAATAATACCGGCTATTTTAATGTAGTATACACAAGAATTTGAATTTCTTTATGGATTGCTTATTTTATCAATTAATATGAATCAATCCAATTTTGAATTTGATTCGGATAGGGATATAAAAAGAGGGTTTTTACACTCACAAAAGTGAATAACTGAAACCTAAAATTACGAAGATTTCCTTGATGCATTTGTAGATCTAATTGATACGTCATTGACTTAGTATCGTAGCATTTTATATGAAACTGGGATGGAAGACAAGGCATATGTTACGCCGTTTTATTTCCTTTCATAATACCCTATAATTAGAATTATAGGGTATTGTTCGAGTAAGTCTTGAATGAGACCTTTGAAAGCTTGATACAAGGGAATATAGAGAAAGAATGTACCGTCAACGAATTTTGAATCGTGGATACATATATATCCTTAACATGCTGAAACGACTCCCATTATTGGTATCAAACCAATAACGATTCATACAAGCTAAATCTTCTAATCGATAATTAGGCCAAAGAAAGAACTTTAATTTCATTAAGAATTTCATTAATTTTTTTTGATTTCTACCAAGATGTTTACTTTTATTCAAAAATAAACCCCAGTTTCTTATCTTAGGCTCGGTGCAAAGTATTGGATTTTTATCCACACCATTCCTATTCTTTAAATTGAAAGAAATTAGAATTCTCAACTCTCTACGACGTCTAGATGATAAAATAGTTTCGGGAACAAGAAAATCATAATGATTTTTCTTTCTATTTCCTGTTCTTCTTTGATGGCTAAGATATCTTTGGTTTCGGTATTTTTGATTAATTTCTTGCTTACTTTGATCAACCAACGAAATGCGTATGGTCTGATACATAATAATTTGGCTATAAGTTCCTAGATACAGACGATTCGATTCGAGAATCACTACCTCAAGTTGCCCCAGTTCATCCATCTCTAGTGTATTTTCATAGCGAATGAGATGTTGATTTATACTCAATAGGTTATTGCTCAGATAGGTTATCACCCACTTCTTCACTTTTTTGGAATTTAGATTCCACTCTAGCTGGGCTGAAAATTGTCGCATTAGTCCGGGTATTGTTTCCCCCACAAAAAAATTGTACCATTTCAATTGAAAAAGCCAATACTGAACTAAATCGGGGGTTCTTATTCTTCCTCTAAAGGCTTCGCCACCTATTTTCATGTACAAGTCCTCAGAAGGTGTTTCTATAATTTCTGTTCCTGTCCTTGATACAAGAAGTCTTTTTTCAATGGGTATAAAATCCCAATTTTTTTGAGTTTGAATCTCTTTATTAGTTTCACTAAAACTAATAGGGAAAGACAAATTTCCAAGAAAAAGTGGACTTGGTATAATCCACGGTTTCACTTTATATGCAGTATAAAGTAGCACATGTTCCGGGAAGAACCAAGGTTCGCAGTCCCAATTTGTTTCGGGGTTACTTAGTCTTTCTTTATCTATTTTTATCCAATCAAAAAAGATTTCTTTGGAATTGGGTGGATTGATCTCTGGATTTTGACGAATTTTAATATAATGAAAAGCTTTATTATCATTATCAATATCAAATTGGCTTAGAGCAAAATTTTGCATTTTCCAATCAAAATATTTTCGATCTGGCTTTTTGTCACTATCAATAATATTAGCCCTTCTTAGAAAATTATTGAGATCAATATCCCCATTAACATTAAATAATTTGTGTATAGTGTAATTATAAGAAAGATTTTTCTTCTTATTTACTTGTAATGTTGATCCATAAATAGATGAATCTTTCTTAGTTTCATAAGAAATAGATTTATATGATAAAAGACCATATCTATAGTATTTTTGAAAATTCTCTTGTTGATTTGGTACTGAATATACTTTACACAAATTTTGATTTGTGTAATGAAATAATAGGTCTTTTTCATTTTCATCTGAACTCCATTTTTGAAAATCTTTATTTTCAGCTGTACAACGTTGATTGACTCTATTTCGCCATTTTTGTGGTATTAATCTAGACCATCTAATCGGAGATAAGTTGTATTGAGGATGGCCTCTTAACCAGTTTTTCCATTGATCATAACTTTGAGGTTTCTTATGCCTTAATTCGGAATGAAATATTCCTTGTATTTCAAAAGAATCCTTTATTGCAGTCTTAAGAAAAAAAGATGTTCCATGATATTGAAGAGCAGATCTTAACTTAGACAAGTTAATAGCTTGGGGTTGTGATAATTTTAAAAATACATATCTTTGTGACAAGGAAGATAAGTCATAAAAGATATGTGAATTCTTCTTACTAGTTCTAATAGTATAATTAGAACGTGCCTTTTTGATAGTCGAAACCGAAAAAAAGTTTCGTTTTTTTTGATTTCTTTCATTATTAGAAATGTATTTCTCAATAATTTTTTCTGGTAAAGGTTGTGTATTGATTCTGGCAATATTAATGATACGTAGAAAGATATCTATGTATATTTTTTCAATAAAAATTTTGAGAAAATAATGTAATTTTAAATAATGGAATTGACTGATTAATCGAGCGTTTCTTCGTTTTAATATTTGCCAAATCCCTTTTAGTGGTTGTGATTCTACATTAGAATTTGTACTACTATTTATTCCGGAAGTTTCTTTTTTTTTATCTTTTGTAAGTCTTTGTATTTTATTTTTGATTGTGCTTGTTCTATCAGTTAGATTCTTCATTTCTTGTTCAGTTAGATTCTTCATTTTTTGTTCTGTCTGTAAAGAATTTGCCCGATCTATAGATCGAATTTGAGTAAACGATTCTTCAATTATCTGATTGTTGATTATAGAATCTTTTTTAGTTTCACTTGATTCATCTATTTTTTTCGAGCTAACTAATGGAATTTGATTTCTCTTTGAGAATTCTGATATTACTTTTTTGAAAACTCCTAGAATTTTAAAATCTTTAAAAGCCTTCTTTTTTTTCATTTGTTTTCCTAGTTTCTTTAAAACGGGTTTAAAAAAGGAAGTCATCAAAGAAGATCTTTTTCGGGGAGAACCAAAAGGGTATTCAGTTTCCATTCCCAAAATGGTTAAAAAACCAAAATCATCTTCCACTTCCTTTTGTACATTTCGTTTTTTTTTCTTTTTGATTCGATTTCTGCGAGGAGCTTTTAGCTTAGATCTGTGCCAAGGTTTCAAGCGGAAAGGATATAGGATTTTTATGTCAAAACCTTCTGCCATCAAATGGGTCAAAACCTCTTGATCGTTTAGTCCAACACCAAGATGGGTGCATGGAAAATGCCTTTCTCTATTCAATTCCTGAAAATCCGCAGCCCACTCAGGAACTTGCAAAAATAATAAACGGCCAATATTTTTAGCTATTATGAGTAAAGGCAGACTTATATTTTTTCTAAGAAACGATTGCATTAGTAATAAGGAACTTCGTATTCCCGGTCCATATGGCAGGTTTTCCCATACGCTCTCCATTTGTATCCGCAGTAGTTCTTCCCTTTTTTTTTCCTGGGATGTGATCTTCGCTTTTTCCTCTCTTGTTTTTGTCTGTTTTTTTGTAGAATTTAAAATTTTGGATTTTGTTCTTTTACCCATCCAATTTATAAAAATAAATTTTATTGGATGAGTAAAAAAATAACCGAGGACACTTTTGATTCTGCCCCAAAAAAGCGGGGACTGAGGCTTTGGGTGAAGCAGTTTCAAAATAACAACTTTCCGCCTTTGAGCGCGTGTAGAACTCATGATTAGGTCTCGCTCAAAATCCGGCTCATTCAATATATCTAGGTAAATCGCGTAGTCTTGGCGCGCATAGGGATCAGCCAAATTTTTCGGCTCTTTAGATAGCACTATTTCTTTCAGTACTCTTGAGCAAAGATGGGGTTCTTTCGGCACGCTCCCATATGCGGAGTTGATAAATTCTGCTTCCATTTCGCTGATTAATTTGGATGACCATCGAGGGACTTTTTTACCAATTTCTTTGATTCCAATAGATTTTTTTTTTCTTTTTTTATCATGTTTTTTTAAAGAAGGGACCTTCAAATTGAGACTCAATCTTGTTTTTCTAGCAAATTTACGGAGGAAAGTGAAAAAAATATTAATTTCTGTGGGTAGCAAAGTTGAAAATTCGTCTTTATACTTTTTATAAAAAGAAGGGCTCTTCAAATTGAGACTCAATCTTGTTTTTGTAGCAAATTTACGGAGGAAAGTGAAAAAAATATTAATTTCTGTTGAAAATTCTTTTTTATAAAATGTATCCATTTTCTGTTCAAATTCTTTCTGTTTAAAGTCTTGGTAATCAGTGTAATCAGTACCAGAAAGAAGGATACCATGAATCTTATTTATTTTAACTGTCTTTCTAAAATTTGTTTTATTTCTGATTGAAGGTGAAAACCACTGTTGGGGTGTTCCACGATATGGTCCGTTCAAAAAAGGATCATACTCTTGAGACAAGTATAATTTTTGATTAGGCCGGTCTTTTTTTTGAGTCTTATCATTATCCTTAACCAATCTAGTTCTTTTTTCAAGTATATCCCGAGAAAGAAATCCCATGTCTAGAGCCTTAATTCTATTAAGTAATTCGTTTTTTATCTTGTTCTTTTTTTTGGTCTTTGTATAAACCCAATGATTGTACAGTTCATCATAGGATGGTTTTTCGAACGGGAACTCGTCTATTCTTCTTTGTATCATTTCCAAAAAAGTTGACAAACTGGGCGGATATGTAAAAGAGATTCTTTGTTTTCCATCACTTCGGCATGTATCAAAAAAATAGTGTGACGTTTCGCTTTTTACAGCCCCTTTAAAATCCCTGTCATTGTTTTTTATGTATCGTAATGGTCGATTCCAATCTTTATAATCAAAAAGAAGGATCACAGGAAGTTTTTCAACAAATTCAAACCAGAAGAGTTCCTGTTTATGTTTATGTTTAGTCCCCTTCGTTTCGAAAATCCTCTCTATTTTTACATCTCCCTCTTTCTTTCTTACCCTTACCCTTACCCTTACCCCCCCTTCTTCCATTGTTAAGGGTTTTTCCAGTTTGTTAGTAAGAAGGGGTGAAGGCATTCTGCCTAAATAGTAGACACAGGTAATAAATAAGATAATACTAAAGGTTCGAGCCATAGAATTTTCCAATATTGACACACGGTACGTAAATTCTGACATAAGGTACTTAATTTGTGA